AGAGAAAGAGTGCAGAATTGAAAGAATGGTTCGGAACAAATAAATGAAACGGAAGAACTAGGCCCTTCTGCATTGATTATGGATTGATAAAGACTCCATGGATAGGAAAACGCGAGATCGAAGCAGTTCCGCTTATACAATTCAATAATCTCATTACTTTAATTTGTAGGTCATAGTTATTTCGACTGGATTGGGTGGATCTTAGTAATGGAATAACAAGTCAAAATTCATTGGTTGCTTGTATCATTAACCATTTCTTTATTTTTATGCGAGGAGCTTACCATGAATCCACTGATTTCTGCTGCTTCCGTTATTGCTGCTGGATTGGCTGTAGGGCTGGCTTCTATTGGACCTGGAGTTGGTCAAGGTACTGCTGCGGGCCAAGCTGTAGAAGGTATCGCAAGACAACCAGAGGCAGAGGGTAAAATAAGAGGTACTTTATTGCTTAGTCTGGCTTTTATGGAAGCTTTAACAATTTATGGACTGGTCGTGGCATTAGCACTTTTATTTGCAAATCCCTTTGTTTAATCCTATAAATTTGTAAAGTTTTTTGTTTTGTCTTTCTTATTTTATTACCTTGGATTTGCCACTTGATTTTTCGAACTATATCAAGATTTCACTCCTACAATAACGATTTCACTCCTACAATAACTTTAACTTATTCATTGAGCTAATACTAATAATAATACCCCGTGGGAAGGACTAATTTGAGGATCAGGAATTAGCGGATCCACTCGCTTTCTTCCTTCCCGTTCTCAGTCCAATGGAACCCCTTTTTTTAGGAAGCGTTGCAACAAATGAGGTATTTCGGAATTTATATGCGACCTGAGACCCAATTCTAACAAGTATTTCAATTTTCTTATTGAAATAAAAATCATGAAATTTTAAAATATTAAGAAAATGAATAAAAAAATCAATCAAATAAAAAAAAAGGCGAAGTAATACAAAAAGAACTCTGTTCGATTTAGTCAGTCCTATCCCTATCTATAAGAGGAGATCCTATGAAAAATGTAACCGATTCTTTCGTTTCCTTGGGTCACTGGCCATCCGCCGGGAGTTTCGGATTTAATACCGATATTTTAGCAACAAATCCAATAAATCTAAGTGTAGTCCTTGGTGTATTGATTTTTTTTGGAAAGGGAGTGTGTGCGAGTTGTTTATTTCAAGAATAAGCTGGATCTAACCAGCTGCACTTTATTCTTTCTAATTAATAATTAGGAAAGAAAGGTGCACGATCTCGCGAATTACTTCTGAATAAATTCAGAAATCATATGTACGAACCATAGCATTTCGCGATTCATTGGTAAATAAACTTTGATTCTCTATCAACCAATAATATGGGACCCTAAACAAAACATGGTTAAAGCTAAATTGTTTGAAGTTCGGGCGCAACATTGGTGCTCTTTCTACCACTATATTAATTAGTATGGAGATGGTTTCAAAATGAATAGTTGCATTTTATCCGATATAGAACACTCATATCGATAAAATGATTTGAACCCTTTACTGGAAAAATGGGAATCCCGTCCTTTTTTATCCAATGCGGAATCGACGACCTATGTATAAAGTAAGCAGAATTTTGTGGATTTGAACAAAAATAAAAAAAAAAAAAAAAAGAAACAACTTTGCCGATAATTACAGATTTTTTGTCTGGTCGGAAGAGTCCTCCGAATATTCTGGTCTTGGATCACTGATCCGTTTCAATATTTTGGAATCCGAACAGAGAAGAGAGGATAAGCTCATTACATAAAAAAATAGATATGGGAATTACCCATAAGTAAGTGAGCGTGAGAGCCAAATGAATCGAAAGATTCATGTTTGGTTCGGGAAGAGATCCTGGAATTTTTGAAATTAATGCGAAGATAATCTACTTTCATTAAATGATTTATTAGATAATCGAAAACAGAGAATCTTGAGTACTATTCGAAATTCAGAAGAGCTGCGCGGGGGGGCCATAGAAAAACTGGAAAAAGCCAAGGCACGCTTACGGAAAGTAAAAATGGAAGCGGATGAGTTTCGAGTGAATGGATACTCCGAGATAGAACGAGAAAAATTGAATTTGATTAATTCAACTTATCAGAATTTGGAACGATTAGAAAATTACAAAAACGAAACCATTCAGTTTGAACAACAAAGAGCGATTAATCAAGTCAGACAACGCGTTTTTCAACAAGCCTTACAAGGAGCTCTAGGAACTCTGAATAGTTGTTTGAACAACGAGTTACATTTACGCACCATCAGTGCTAATATTGGTATCTTTGGGGCGATGAAAGAAATAACTGATTAGTCCTTCCTTCTACTGTAGGCATTATTTATTGATTTTTCCTTTGCTTCTGAAAAAGAATTAAGCAAGACTCATGGCAACCCTTCGAGCCGACGAAATTAGTAAAATTATCCGTGAACGTATTGAGCAATATAATAGAGAAGTCAAGATTGTGAATACTGGCACCGTACTTCAAGTAGGCGATGGCATTGCTCGTATTCATGGTCTTGATGAAGT